TAGACGAGTGAATAGATTGACCTTGAAACAACAACGATTAATTACTATTGCTATAAAACAAGCTCGTATTTTATCTTTGTTACCTTTTCTTAATAATGAGAAACAATTTGAAAGAACCGAGTCGACCACTAGAACTTCTAGTCTTAGAGCCAGAAAAAGATAGGTTTACTCTTTCTTCACTTGAATTCAACTTCCCATTCGAACTCAAACGCGGATTTATATTTTGTTGGAAAAATACAAGAATCCGGATTTAATTCTCGTGTCGTAAGAAAAAAATAATAATCTGGGAAGAAGCAATCTTTTTATTGAACGTGTTGATTCATATTTATTTTGACTACTTTCTCATATTTTATCATATTCTATTCATTTTTATTCGACCTTCCCGGAGTTCATTCTCCGGGCAACTCCGTTTAACCGGTGGATTCCTTCCAACCTACTTCTTTTATGATCTCATTGGAAATCATATAAAGACAATTCCTATTTGATATAGCTATTTGTGCAAGTATTTTACGATTAAGAAGCAACTGTCTCTTGTACAGATCGTTTATTAATCTACTATAACTATAGCATACCCCCCTTTCACGAATTGCTGCATTTATTCGAGTGATCCACAAACGACGAAAATTTATTTTTTGCCTGTCCCTATCCCGATGAGCCGAAACCAAAGCTCTTATTTTTTGTTGAGTAATAGTTCGAGTAAGTCTTGAATGAGCCCCCCGAAAGCTTGATGCAAATAAACGAATTTTTGTTCTACGTCTCCGAGCGATATATCCCCGTCTAATTCTGGTCATTGAATAAATGAAACTTTAACGAATAACTAATAGATTTCCTTTCTTTCAGTTATTCTTTTGCCCCTTTACTAGTATATTAATAACAAAACGGATTTTTCCAATGTATAAACTAAAAATTCCAATGGCTTTGGCTACTATAACCTTCCCAACCACGATTTTTTATTTTTTCTAGGCATTTCACCTCGAAATACGAACTTGTACTATACTAGGTATTAAAAAAAAAATAGCAATGATAAAGAAATAGTGGATTTCATCGTTTCTATGGTTACTTCTTAAACGGTGAGGTCTTCTCTATACACCGGAGCCTTTACTTCATTTAATCAATGTTATTGCTAACTTGTATAGTTCACATTCTTCGGCTCTACCCATGAATTATCCAGTAATAGGTCTTTCACAACGAGCTCTACCTATACAGTAACGGTATTTAATTATGAAGGTTGGCTGGGTAGCTGACCCTGTTAGTCCGTTCTTGCAAGAGGGGTCTATGTTAACTAATATTTCCTCCGCTTAATGGATAACCATTTGCTACCAATGGAGAATTGCTTCTCATCTTGAATTGAGGTGAGTGGATTTACACCAATAGAAACCATAAATTTCATACACAATAAAAGGGATATGATCCATTTTCTTATTTTTAGATAGGAAATGTAGTTCGTTTTTCCGTTCTATCTTATTTGATCATTGATATTCGAACATTGTTCTCTTTCCTTTGTTCTAGTTCATGATCTGAACGAGTCGCACATACACCCTAGTACATGTTCCTCGACGCTGAGGGCATCCCCGAAGCGCGGGGGATTTTGTGACATTTCTAATTGGCTGTCTTGTATTTCTAATAAGTTGTTTAATAGTTGGCATGTTGAATCATATACATAATGGGCTGGTTTAGATCGATCCTAACCGGATGATTATGAATTACTTTTATTCAATAGAATAGTAAATAAAAGTCATAGAATATTAAACTCGGCAGGAGTAATTTCAAATCACGAATTGACGCGAAATCCAGGCTATTGTCATTCAACAGCTACAAGATCAACAATTCCATAAGCTTGGGCCTCTGTTGCTGACATAAAAACATCTCTTTCCATGTCTTCGGATACAACCCATAAGGGTTTGCCCGTTCTTTGTACATAAACCCTTGTCAGGGTTTCACGTAGTTTCAGCAGTTCTCCCACTTCCAGGATGAATTCTCCCGTTGCTACTTCAGAAAAAGAACCAGCAGGTTGATGGATCATTACCCTGATGATATAAGATAATAAAAGGTTTCTCTATTTCGCATGATGAGGGGAAGATAAAAGAAAGATAAAAGAATAACAAGAAAAAAAGATAGAATCGAACAACCGTACGGGCATCTTTTATGCATTGCATACGGCTCTACAATAAAATTGACCCTTACCTTCCATCAAAGAAAGAAAAAAATAGGATCGATCAGACCCCGATAGGTAAATGATCAACTTACCACCCTTCCTTTCGGAGGAATTCAAAAATACTATGATGGCTCCGTTGCTTTATATATTTATTATATTTTTTTGTCTGTGATTTGTCTGTGATTCAGCAATCCCAAAGTTGCTTTTTTATTTGATCAAATAAACTAAGGAAAAAAGAATCTTGTTTTTTTTCGCTCTATAAATATTGTTAAGAGACCTCTGGTGTGAAAAAAAGTTTGTGACGCTGAACTGGACTTCCGATAATAAAATCGGAAATACCTTTTT